AGGTATCCTACATCTGAACTGAATTCTTTCTGGTTAAAGAATCTCTTTCTAGTTGCTCTGGAACAATTAGGAGATTCTCTAGAAGAAATCAGGGGTTCTGTTTCTGGCGGCAACATGCTATTGGGTGGTGATCCCGCTTATGGGGTCAAATCAATCCGTTCTAAGAAGAAATATTTGAATATCAATCTCATCGATCTCATAAGTATCATACCAAATCCCACCAATCGAATCACTTTTTCGAGAAATACGAGACATCTAAGTCATACAAGTAAAGAGATCTATTCATTGATAAGAAAAAGAAAAAACGTGAACAGTGATTGGATTGATGATAAAATGGAATCCTGGGTTGCGAACAGTGATTCGATTGATGATGAAGAAAGAGAATTTTTGGTTCAGTTCTCCACCTTAACGACAGAAAAAGGGATTGATCAAATTCTATTGAGTCTGACTCATAGTGATTATTTATCTAGTGATCATTTATCAAAGAACGACTCTGGTTATCAAATGATTGAACACCCGGGAGCAATTTACTTAGGATATTTAGTTGACATTCATAAAAAGTGTCTAATGAATTATGAGTTCAATACATCCTGTTTAGCAGAAAGACGGATATTCCTTGCTCATTATCAGACAATCACTTATTCACAAACCTCGTGTGGGGCTAATAGTTTGCATTTCCCGTCTCATGAAAAACCCTTTTCGCTCCGCTTAGCCCTATCCCCCTCTAGGGGTATTTTAGTGATAGGTTCTATAGGAACTGGACGCTCCTATTTGGTCAAATACCTAGCGACAAACTCCTATGTTCCTTTGGTATTTCTGAACAAGTTCCTGGATAACAAGCCTAAAGGTTTTCTTATTCATGATATCGATATTGATGATAGTGACAATATTGATGATAGTGACGAGATTGATGCTAGTGACGATATCGATCTTGACCTCGATACGGAGCTGGAGCTGCTAACTCTGATGAATGCGCTAACTATGGATATGATGCCGGAAATAGACCGATTTTCTATCACCCTTCAATTCGAATTAGCAAAAGCAATGTCTCCTTGCATAATATGGATTCCAAACATTCATGATCTGGATGTGAATGAGTCGAATTACTTATCCCTCGGTCTATTAGTGAACTATCTATCCAGGGATTGTGAAAGATGTTCCACTAGAAATATTCTTGTTATTGCTTCGACTCATATTCCCCAAAAAGTGGATCCCGCTCTAATAGTTCCGAATAAATTAAATACATGCATTAAGATACGAAGGCTTCTTATTCCACAACAACGAAAGCACTTTTTCAATCTTTCATATACTAAGGGATTTCACTTGGAAAAGAAAATGTTCCATACTAATGAATTCGGGTCCATAACCATGGGTTCCAATGCACGAGATCTTGTAGCACTTACCAATGAGGCCCTAGCGATTAGTATTACACAGAAGAAATCAATTATAGACACTAATACAATTAGATCCGCTCTTCATAGACAAACTTGGGATTTGCGATCCCGGGTAAGATCGGTTCAGGATCATGAGATCCTTTTCTATCAGATAGGAAGGGCTGTTGCACAAAATGTACTTCTAAGTAATTGCCCCATAGATCCTATATCTATCTATATGAAGAAGAAATCATGTAACGAAAGGGATTCTTATTTGTACAAATGGTACTTCGAACTTGGAACGAGCATGAAGAAATTAACGATACTTCTTTATCTTTTGAGTTGTTCTGCCGGATCGGTCGCCCAAGACCTTTGGTCTCTACCCGGGCCTGATGAAAAAAATGGGATCACTTCTTATGGACTCGTTGAGAATGCTTCTGATCTAGTTCATGGCCTATTAGAAGTAGAAGGTGCTCTGGGGGGATCCTCACGGACAGAAAAAGATTGCAGTCAGTTTGATAATGATCGAGTGACATTGCTTCTTCGGCCCGAACCAAGGAATCCTTTAGATATGATGCAAAATGGATCTTGTTCTATCGTTGATCAGAGATTTCTCTATCAAAAAGACGAATCGGAGTTTGAAGAAGGGGAAGTAGAAGGAGCCCTCGACCCGCAACAGATAGAAGAGGATTTATTCAATCACATAGTTTGGGCTCCTAGAATATGGCGCCCTTGGGGCTTTCTATTTTATTGTATCGAAAGGCCCAATGAATTGGGATTTCCCTATTGGGCCAGGTCATTTCGGGGCAAGCGGATCATTTATGATGAAGAGAATGAGCTTCAAGAGAATGATTCGGAGTTCTTGCAGAGTGGAACCATGCAGTACCAGACACGAGATAGATCTTCCAAAGAACAAGGCTTTTTTCGAATAAGCCAATTCATTTGGGACCCTGCAGATCCACTCTTTTTCCTATTCAAAGATCAGCCCCCTGTCTCTGTGTTTTCACATCGAGAATTCTTTGCAGATGAAGAGATGTCAAAAGGGCTTCTTACTTCCCAAACAGATCCTCCTACATCTATATATAAACGCTGGTTTATCAAGAATACGCAAGAAAAGCACTTCGAAT